GGATTCCGAAGGACAAACAACCAAGAAGGAATCTGAGACAAAACTCTTGGCGGGAGATGAAAACAAATGATGAGGGATTCCTCGAGAAGTTAACAACTATTCTTTGCATCGAGTGATTATGGATTTTTTTGAGAAAAAATGGATTTGATACATACACGAGGAAGGTTCTGGGAGCAATACCAGTTATGACTCCCCTCCGAACCAGGAGCCGTGTGAGGTGAGAATTTCACGCACGGTTCTGAATGAGCGGAAAGATCGAAAATCTTCTTTTCGACTCTGACTCCCCTACACCAGTCGTTGCCTTTTTCTCCGTTACCTCCAAAGTAGCAGCTCCAGCTTCATTTACACGACTCTTTGGTCTAATTTTCCCAGACTTATCCAATGAGTGGCATATTGCGGTGGAATTATTAGCTACCTTTAGCATGATATTGGGAAATCTAATTGCCGTTACTCAGAGAAGCGTAAAACGTATGCTAGCTTATCCTTCTATAAGCCAAATTGGATATATCATGATTGGGGTACTTTCTGCAGACTCAGGGAACGGTTACGGAAGTATGATAACTTATACGTTTATCTATATACTCATGAATTTGGGAACTTTTGCTCGTATTACCCCATTTGGTTTACGAACCGGAACTGATAATATCAGGGATTATGCGGGATTATACATGAAGGATCCTGTTCTAACATTCTCTCCGGTTTTACGTTCACCATCCCTAGGGGGTATGCCTCCACCATCCGGTTTTTTTGGGAAACTCCATCTCTTTTGGCATGGATGGAAAGCTGGTTCGTACCCATCAGTTCCGGTGGCGCTCGTCACAAGTGTCATTTCCATCTATTACTATCTAAAAATAATTAAATCAATGTTTACCGGGAAGAGTGGGAGGGGCGATACACCCATAACTTCTAGACAAAATCCATTAGTTTCTCCATCAATTTCTATTTCGAAAAATTCTCTTGAAATAGCTATGATCATTCGTGCGCTAGCATCAACCCTATCGGGTATATTCATAGATCCTATTCTCGAAATCACACGGAATACCTTCTTTTAGACCCACTTCGAGACTTCCTTTTCTTTCTTATCCCCCTTCTTTTCCCTTTTTCTCTCCTCTTCCTCTTTTTCCTTAAATGAATCAAAAACTGGTTCCGCTATCCGGACTAGCCCGTCTGTGCAATTTACAAGATAGTTATATCTTCTTCGGTAATTGATCCTGGCATTCTCCTATCTAGCTTGTCCTCTCGCACCCAAAATCACTTGCTAGGAAAATGATCCCTCGTCTATTCCGGAGGAGATAGAAGTATTTCCGCGCGGTGCACAGTTGGAGTTGCGCAGTAACAACCCACGCCGTTACATCCAGCCGAGTATTTAGGCAAAGGGGGAATGCCACCCCCCCCCCTTTTTTTTATTCAAATGGTATCATTTCCTCGATATTGGTGAGAATATTTGAGACAAGCGTGGGCTTGTCAGGTCGTGAGAAAAAGAGGTCTCTGTACGCGGAGGGAATTGAACACTGCTTCGGAGATGATTGATTGCGGGCGGGACTAGATTCGAACCCTTGGCCATAGTCAGTATGAACTGGAACCTTACCACGGAATCGATGAATAATCAAGAAGGTTTCTGTATTTCGTTTCAATCGTGAAGTCTCCCAGTTAGCAGTTGTTAAATCCGGCAAGAAAGGAATGGAAATTTGGTTTAGCAGTTGACAGGACTGGAGATCTATTTGTACAATTGAATCGGTTCACATAACTCCATCACGTTGCCTCGCTTCGAAACGAGGGTAGGCACACCAAACACGAAATGGAGTGATGCGTAATACGATGCGGAGGTTTAAATCCCCGCGAGGCGTCCGGAATAAACAAGAGCCGTCTTGCATTTTCGGGATAAGTATCCCGAACCCTTCCTTTCCACCAATGGAAAACAAAAAGAACCCGGCCCGGCGGGGAAGTTCGATTTGGTCAATCTCCATGTTGCCCCTCCGAACCGAACTAAGTGGCGCCAAAGACGCATCTTTGTATCGATATACGGGTGGGTCCTGTTGCATCGGTGTCCCCCGAAGCTAAATATACCGAAAGAAATTGAGATCCTCGGGAAATCTAATACTCCCCTCCCTGGTACCAATCCGTAAAAATGGAATGGAAATCCTTGGATTGTTGGCTACTAAGACTCTATCTCTTCATTCTATGGAGTTTCATAGGTAGATAAGGTCGTAAGCCCCACCTTTTTTCTTTTCCTCGTTCCGAACCATGGGTGGGGCGGGCGACAAAAGATATTGGGTCTCGCCCCAATGCAGTACTCAAGGAATAGTCTTACGGGATGGAGAAAAAAGAGAGGGAGAAAAGGGCGGCTGATACTGATACGCGGACGTGACTCGTATCTCGAAGAAAAAATCCGAATGTGAATAAGATGGACCGAAAATCCTAGTATAAACACGCAGGGGATGGTCTTTTGAAAACCC